ATAATTCATGGTAAAAACAAGATAAACTTGGACCAGAAAAACCCGTGCTCAAAATAAATATTTTTTGAGCGCGGGTTTTTGTCGGTAAAGATAAAAAAAATGTATTTAAAGTAGGGTTTTCTGGAACGTATTAATAAGCTAGACCCATACTTCGAGTTGTTTCATGCCATAAATAAACTCGAACACTCAAGAAATCCGTTGGACAGGCGGATTCACATCTCTTACAACCGACACAGTCCTCTGTTCTTGGAGCGGAAGCAATTTGCTTAGCCTTACATCCGTCCCAAGGTATCATTTCTAATACATCTGTTGGGCAGGCTCGCACACATTGAGTGCACCCTATACACGTATCATAAATCTTTACTGAATGTGACATTGGATCTATAAATTTTTAAATGTCAGAAATTTTCGATCTAGTAAACTTGTAAATGAATCATATATTTAGACACCAGATGAATCAATAATTTATCAGAATTTTTATAATCAATCTAATTCTGGATCGACCCGTGTGATAGAACCAAGATACTTTGATTTCTTACATTGATTTTTTACATTTTCGAAAACATGTATTATACGTAATGTATGGTCATGGTAATTATAATTTATGAATATTAGAATTTATATGATTATTAATACTACTTATTCAACAAATTTGATTGATTGATACGAGTTGATTTTCTGTTACGATAAATTGACGAAACAATAGCCGGACCAATAGCTGCTTCAGCGGCTGCAATAGCTATAACAAAAATTGAGAAAATATTTCCTTTTAATTGGCGACTATCAAAAAAATCAGAAAATGTTACGAAATTTATATTAACCGCATTCAATATAAGTTCAAGACACATAAGGGCTCTAACCATATTTCGACTCGTGATCAATCCATAGATACCGATAGAAAATAAGTAGGCACTCAAAACAAGTACATGCTCGAGCATCATTGACCAACTCCTTATCAATTTCGATTCATTTCAATATGAACTGAACAACAATTAAACAGATTCAATTGACTAGAATAAAAAAAGTACGGAACAAAGGAATATATTCTATTGGTAATAGAATAGATTGAATAAAATAATTTATATTTTAGACATAAAGAACCTTTAATTGAAGGGAAATAAATGTAATAAAACAGAACACAGTTTTATTTGGATTGCTGTTGCCAATTCTATAGATTTATTACTGTCGCGCCACGGCAATTGCACCTATCAAAGCGGCTAAAAGAATTATCGAAACGAATTCAAACGGAAGAAAAAAATCCGTTGATAAATGAATTCCAATTTGTTGACTATTACTTATCAAATCTTGTTCTATAATCTGGTTTGATCTTGTAGTCCAAATAATCCCGTACCATGACGTATCTGTAATAGTAATCATGAGTAAAACAAAAATACTTGTACAAACTGGCAAAGTAACCCCATCCCCAACGGTCCAAAGATTCAAATCTTTGTAATATTCTGAACCATTCATAAACATCACAGCAAATACGATTAAAACATTTATAGCTCCCACGTAAATAAGAAGTTGTGCAGCAGCTACAAAATAGGAGTTTAATAGAATATAGAATAAGGATATACAAACAAGAACCAGTCCCAATGAAAAGGCAGAATAAATGGGGTTGGTAAATAATACCACTCCCATACCTCCTAGTATAAGAACCGATCCCAGAAAGACTAAAAGAAAATCATGTATTGGTCCGGGCAAATCCATTATATGTAAAATAAGAGATAAATAAATCGAAATGTTTTTCATGACCTTATTGAAATCCGAACAGAAAAAAAATTATAATTTTTGAGCAATTCCTAATTAAATCCTAAGGGATATGAATAAATGTAAGTACAATTATTGGACTAATTTAATTCGTTATCTGAAAGAGTAGTTCTCATTTGAAACTATATATGTAAAAATAATTACAGATATATTAATTAATGGATTAATTAATGGATTTTCAATCCAAATTAAGACGTGATTCTTAACCAACTAATCAATAGTTGGGATTTTTAGTTATTGACCAAACAAAACGAAAGAAACCCGATTCCTTTAGATTAGATCAAAAAAAAAAAAATGAACCTTAGTATTATTTATTAGTAAAGTAATAGTCTTAGTAAAGTAATTATAAATTATTCTTTAATCAAGAGATTTACTTATTTTTTTTTTGAGGCGAATTAAAAATTGTTCGAATTGTATAATCGTCAATTACTGACATTGGTAAACGACCCAAAGCAATTTGATTATAATTCAATTCGTGACGATCATAAGTAGAAAGTTCATATTCTTCAGTCATTGATAAACAATTTGTTGGACAATACTCAACGCAATTACCACAAAATATACAGACTCCGAAATCAATACTGTAATTAAGCAACCGTTTCTTGCGAATATCAGTTTCCAATTTCCAATCAACAACGGGTAGATCTATAGGACATACACGAACACATACTTCACAAGCAATACATTTATCAAATTCAAAATGGATTCGACCGCGGAAACGCTCCGCGGTGATTAATTTTTCATAAGGATATTGAATAGTTACAGGTAAACGATTTGCGTGAGATAAAGTAATCATGAAACTTTGACCAATGTACCTTGCAGCTCGTACTGTTTGTTGACCATAATTCATGAACCCAGTTACCATAGAGAACATATCATTAATATATATTATGAATAATTTTATGTTTGTTTATTTCTCTTGTTTGAGACAAGTTGTAAATTTACCTTACAGCGAAAAGAGTTGGGAAGAAGTTGTTAATAATAGATTACCGAGAGAAATAGGTAAAAGAAATTTCCATCCAAGATTCAATAGTTGGTCCATTCTTAGCCTCGGTAAAGTCCATCTTGTTGTGATAGGAATGAACAAGAACAAATAAGTTTTAGCTAATGTAATAAAGATACCAATTGTCGCTCCAAAAACTCCACATGTTTTATTTATTTCAAAAAGCTCAGAAACATATATGTCCGGAATAGAGATATTCCAACCTCCCAAGTAAAGAACTGTTACAAATAATGAAGAAACTAATAGGTTTAGATAGGAAGCAACATAAAATAAACCAAATTTTATACCCGAGTATTCGGTTTGATAACCTGCTACTAATTCTTCTTCTGCTTCGGGTAAATCAAAAGGTAATCTCTCACATTCTGCTAGGGAAGAAATGATAAAAATGATAAACCCTATAGGCTGACGCCACAAATTCCATCCCCAAAAACCGTATTTTGATTGCGCCTCAACTATATCAATTGTACTTGAACTGTTAGATAATTATAGTCGGTGATACCATTACTGTTATCATCGCTATTACAGAACCGTACATGAGATTTTCACCTCATACGGCTCCTTAAAGGCCAGAAATAAATCTAAGGATCGCGTCAGTATTATTTTATCTTGGTACGTTTGTAGGATGTATAAAGTCAAAATCTATTGGACGGTCCTAAATTAGACCAATTGAATTCTGTCTGTTATAATTATTTAATAATAAATAAAAAAGTACTTCTGAATCGATCTCACCCTTTCTTTAACTTTAATAATTTCAATAAGAATTAAAATTCTTCTTTGTTGAGTAATAACTTAATTCTTCAATAAAATACTTCTTGTAGAAATATCAATAACCCGTTTATTTCACGTACGAAAAAAATTCTATAATTAATTCATGAATTATGACACAAATTCTATATCTATTAATATGTATCTGGGAAATAAAAAAGGTATCTTTTTTTTTTTTTTTTATTGGAATTGGATTTCTTTCTCTTTTTTTCGTTCCTATTCTTCTTTCTATTTCTGAGAAAAAGGGGGCTTACAAAATAAAGTAAAGGATTATTTCGTTCCCAATAGTTATTTATTTAATCGGTGGATAGGAGCATACTCTGGATTGGAATCGTGTCGTGGGGAGTATTGCCTGATCATTTCTACCAACTTAAAGCCCCAATGAGTATTCTTTGTTTGTATATTATGTAAAAATGTCCTTTTGGAGAATTTACATAATCTCTATTACTAATCCTTTACATATCTTGGTGTTTCTAACCACCCACTCGTTTTTGTTCAACCCCCCCCCCTGTGGTAATACATACAAATGATAGTGAAAACTCAATACGGTTGATCTTTTGAGCCCGCTTCAAGTCAGGATGACTAATCAACCAATCTTGGGGGAAACGGTCGCTTCTGTTTATGTTTATTTCCGCTTAACTCTCTAACTCTTATACATAGAAAATGAGACTCAATCTTTTTACTGCGAATTTATATATAAGCTGTTTTCTTTCACTCATATAACTATTTGATTTAGTTCATCAACCCGAATAATGAATAAAAAAAATGAAGATATCTACTTAATTCATTCCAACCCTTTCTTTGATTTGAAAGGAAGGAATAAAGAAAAGTTTATGTCTATGTATCAACGAATCGCACGTAGAGATATTGATAACACACATAAAGTTAATGGTATTTCATAACTAATCGATTGAGCAGCAGCTCGTAGACCACCTAAAAAGGAATATTTATTATTTGACCCGTATCCTGACATAAGAAGTCCAATTGGAGCAATACTAGAAATGGCAATCCATAAAAAAACACCGATATTGAGATCCGCTAAAACAAGGTGATAGCCAAAAGGAGCTACTGAATAGCTTACTAAAATTGATATGACTGCTATGGATGGCCCGATACTGAATAAACGGGTATCCCCCCTAGATGGAAGAAGATTTTCTTTGAAAACTAGTTTTGCCCCATCTGCTAGAGCTTGAAGAATTCCAAAAGGGCCGGCGTATTCAGGTCCAATACGTTGTTGTATCCCTGCGGATATTTCTCTTTCTAACCATACAATTACCAGTACGCCTATTGTGATTCCCAATACAAGAGTCAAAATAGGAATAAGCACCCATATAATTCCATAAACCTCTTTTAAAAACTCTAATCTAGAAAAAGAATCAATATCTTGTACTTCTGGTGTATCAATTATCATTTCAACGATCAACTTCTCCCATAATGATATCTATACTACCTAGTATCGTCATAATATCAGCCAATTTCATTCTTTTAACTAACTGAGGAAGAATTTGCAAATTGATAAAACCCGGGGGGCGGATTTTCCATCTCCAAGGAAAACCACTCTGATCCCCTATCAGAAAAATTCCCAGCTCTCCCTTTGGGGCTTCGACTCTCACATAAAGTTCTTGTTTCGGCAATTCAAATGTAGGAGAAGGCTTTTTACTAATAAATCTATATTCAAAATCATTCCATTCCGGATTCCTTTCTCTATCAAAGTATCGTATTTCTAAATTCTCATAGGGTCCCCCTGGAATTCCTTCCAGAGCCTGTTGAATAATTTTTATAGATTCTATCATTTCACCAATTCGGACTAGATAACGAGCCAATGAATCTCCTTCTTTTTGCCACTGTACCTCCCAATCAAATTCGTCGTAACATTCATAATGATCAACTTTACGAAGATCCCATTGTATTCCGGAAGCTCGCAGCATTGGTCCCGATAAACCCCAATTTATTACTTCCTCTCTACCAATAATGCCTACTCCCTCGACTCGTTCTAAAAAAATAGGATTTCGTGTAATAAGTTTTTGATATTCAGCAACTCTTGTTAAAAAATAATCGCAGAAATCCAAACATTTATCTATCCAACCATGAGGTAGATCGGCCGCTACTCCTCCGATACGAAAATAATTATGCATCATTCTCATACCGGTGGCAGCTTCGAATAGATCATATACTAATTCTCTTTCTCTGAAAATATAGAAAAAGGGAGTTTGTGCACCAATATCCGCCATAAAAGGACCAAGCCATAACAGATGAGAAGCTATACGACTCAACTCCAACATAATTATTCTGATATAGCTAGCTCTTTTAGGTACTTGAATATTTCCCAACTGTTCCGGTCCATTTACAGTTATTGCTTCTGTGAACATAGTAGCTAAATAATCCCAACGTGTTACATAAGGCAAATATTGTATAATTGTTCGGTTTTCCGCAATTTTTTCCATCCCTCGGTGTAAATAACCCAATATTGGTTCACAATCAATAACATCTTCACCATCTAGAGTAATGATGAGTCTAAGAACACCATGCATTGATGGGTGGTGGGGGCCCATATTGACTATCATGAGGTCTTTTCTTGTAGCTGGTATATTCATCGGTTTTTCCTCGATGCATTCTTTCATGAATTGCTGAAAACGAAAAAAAGTTCATTAAAATTCAAGATCTAATAAATCAAATAATTTTAAATGCCTCTTCAAATTAACGGGTTTTTGACTCCCGAATATCCAACCGATTAATTAATTCTTTATAACATATTCTATTTTTCTTTGACAAATAAGACAGCAGTCGTTGGCGTTTTCCCAGAATTTTACGTAAACCTCTCTGAGATAAATAGTCTTTTTTGTGTAATTCTAAATGTGAAGTAAGTCTTCGTATCCTATTGGTGAAACTAACTATTTGAAATTCAGTGGATCCTCTGTTTTCGTCTTTTTCTTCTTGTGAAATAACTGAGATGAATGGATTTTTTACCATAAAATGAAATCTTCTCGCCCCCCTCTTTTTATTTTAAGAAATTTTTATTGATAGATATCTTTATTGATCAGTAATAATAATGCCTCTCATTTTTATTTTGTATATACAAAAATATTAATTTTGTTATTAATTTATAATTTTTTTTAATAAAATTAAATTTTTATTTATTTGGATTTGAAAAGGGTATACATAAAGGATGGTTGTTTTCTGCACTCACAAAAGATAAAAATTTAGACCTAAAATAATAATATTTTGTTGATTCATTTCTAGATCAAATTGATATGTCATTGAATTAGTATCGTGTATCAGAATGGAACGATGGAATGTAAGACAATGCGTGTGTGCATCTCTTTGTCGTCATAGATCAGATATAGTATGGGAAATATAGCAAAAATGTACTATTAATGCATTTTAAATCGCGGATACATATGTACCCTTACCATACTGAAACGACTGCCATTATTGGTATTAAACCAATAACGATTCATACAAGCCAAATCTTCTAATCGATAATTGGGCCAAAGAAATAACTTAAATTTAATAAGTTTTTTTTTATAGTTTTTGCTTTTATCCAAAACTTGACTGTTTACCTTATTCCCATTACAAAATGCTGCATTTCTATGTCTATTCTCAGAATTGAAACAAATTAGAATTCTCAATTCTCTACGACGTCTAGGTGATAAAATATTTTCAGGAACAAACAAATCATAATGATTTTTATCTCTATTTCCAGTCATCTTTTGATGTTTTGTAATGGCTTCATCAGAATTCTTATCGGCATGTTTTTTTTCTCGGTATCTTTGATTAATTTGGTGTTTGCTTTTATGAACTAATGAAATACCGATGGTTTGATAGATAATAAATTTTCCATCATTTTTTATAGATAGACGAATTGGTTCAATAATCAAAATTCCCCTTTTAATCAATTCTGTAAGAGTTAAATCTTTCTGAATCATCAGAATATCCGGACTCATTTCGCCTCTTTGAATAGAGGATATAGTAATTTCTCTTGGATTTATCAGTCTAAGCAGGAGACAATATACTTTGATGTTATTGCTTATTTTTTTATTTAAAGAATCATCCCATCTCAATTGAAAATGCAAATACCTTTTTAGGAAGAAATCAAACTCCGCTTTTGTATTGATCTTGTATTGCTTTTTATTTCTATTTTTTTTCATGTACGATCCCGTATAATCTTCTTCAACATCTTTTTCTTGGTTTGAAAGAGCTGATTTAAAATCTGCTTGGACCGCGTATTCTTTTTCCCCTTGATTTCGGTTTTCTAATTCAAAAGATTTTTTTGAATTCTCCGATATTGATATAAAAGGATCCCTTTTTTTATTTCCGGCGATGCTTTTGTTTTTACTATCATTTTCATTTATATTAGAATTTAAAACTAGTAATTTAATTGGTATAACCCACGGTTTAATTTTATACGTATTATAAAGTATCCCCAATTCTGGGAAGAACCAAAATTCCATATTTGATATGGGACAACTTAGTATTTCTTCATTCATCCCCATCCAATCAAAAAGGGTTTTTTGATTGGATAGGTTGATTTCTTGATCTTGCTGAATCGTGAGATAAAAAAGACCCCTCTTATTGATTTTATCAATTATTTGATACTTATTAACCCTAGTCTTAGTATATTTATTACTGTTAGTGTCAGTATCAATATCGATCCAGGCGTCAATATCGACCTTATTTTTAAGACAAAAATGGAAAATTCTCCAATCAAAATATTTTCTATCCGGATTTATCTCCATATCTCTAATATCATCTTCTACTAGATAAGGGATAATAGGAATACCTTCCGGCATATTAAATGATTTTTGTGTATGTGTGTTGTAATTATAAAAAATATCTTGGTTATTTTTTACTTGTAATGGTGATCCATAAATATAAGAGTCCTTCTTATCTTCATAATTAATAGATTTATATGCTAAAATATCATATCTATATTGTTTTTTAAAATTATCTTTTTGATTCAGTAATGAATCTGTTTCGAAATTTTTTTCGTAGTTAATTAATCGATCCTTTTCATATAAATCACATAAATCTTTATTTTGAGCCATACAGTGTTGATTGAATATATTTCGCCATTTTTGTGGTACTAATCTAGACCATTTAATATGAGATACATCACATTGATACTGACTCCTTAACCAATTTGTCCATTGATTCATTCCATAATTGCGAAGATTCTTATGTCTTAATTCGGAATGAAATAGTTCTTGTGTTACAACAAAAAAATCCTTTATTTCATTCTTAAGAAAAAGGGACATTCCGTTATATTGAAATACAGATTTTAACTTATATAAGTTAATAAGTTGAGTTTGTGATAATTTATAAAATACATATGCTTGTGAAAAGTAAGATAAGTCGCAAAAAGTCTTTGAATTCTTGTTACTAATATTAGTAAGTGACTTTTTTATAGTCGAAATAAAGGGAATTACACTTTGATTTGTTTTATCAATTCTTTCGTGATTTGCTTCATTATCGTTAATGTATTTATTAATAATTTTTTTTGTTGATTCAAGAAAAAGTTGTGTATTGATGCTAGGAATATTAATGATACATAGAAAGATATCTATGTATATCCTTTCAATGAAATATTTTATAAAATAATGTGACTTACGGATTAATCTAACATTTTGTCTTTTTAATATCTGCCAAATATTTTTTTGTGATTCTGATACTTTATTATCATAACTTATTTTGTTAGAACTAAAATTTATATCTGGAGTTCCTTTTTTATTTTCTTTTGTAATTTTTTCTATTTGATTTATTATTGTATTTGTTCTATCAGTTAGATCTTGCATTTTTTTTTCTGTTAATGAATAATTTGTCCAACCCTGAGATATAATTTGAATCGACGATTCATGAATCATCCCATTACCAATTATCGAATCTTTTTTCGTTTCACTCAATTCATATACTTCTATTTCTCTCAATCCAAATCCAAATAATATAATTGGGTTTATTTTTGAGAGTTCTTTTATTATTTCTTTTATAAACAGAATGCTTTTAATGATCCATTTTTTTGTTTCTTTTGAGACATTTAGAAACAACTTTTTTTGTTCTTTTAAAATTCTTAGAATTATAAAACATTTCTTTTTCAATTTTTTTAATTTTTTTTTTAGTTCTTTAAAAATGGGTTCAAAAAATGAAAGTTTTTTTCTGGGAGAACCAAAAGGTAGTTCAGTTTCCATTCCAAAAACTGTTAAAAAGCAAAAATCATTTTTTTGATCCTTCTTTTTCATTGGATCATTATAAGGGGCTTGTAGTTTAGATCTGTGCCAAGGTTTAAGACTAAAAGGAAATAGGATCTTGATCTGAATACCGTCTGTTAACCAGTTTTTTGGAAATTCTTTTTCTGATAATTGAACGCCATTATAGGTACATTTAATATGCATTTCTCTATTCCAATCCTTTAAATCCTCAGACCATTCAGGAAATTGAAATAATAGTATACGGACTATATTTTTAGCT